TTGCGGTGACTTTGTTCTACGAATCATAAGGATATTGGTACTTTATATTTGTTGTTAGCCTTGTGATCTGGATTGATTGGATTGGCTTTAAGGCTTTTAATTCGGGCTGAGTTGGGGCAGCCTGGCAGGTTGTTGGGAGACGATCAGTTATATAACGTGATTGTGACGGCGCATGCTTTTATAATAATTTTCTTTTTGGTGATGCCAATAATGATTGGAGGTTTTGGGAATTGATTAATTCCTCTTATGATTGGGGCTCCTGATATAGCTTTTCCTCGATTAAATAATTTGAGTTTTTGGTTACTTGTACCAGCTTTATTTTTGTTGTTAAGTTCTTCTTTGGTAGAGAGGGGTGTTGGGACTGGTTGGACAGTTTACCCGCCGTTATCTGGGAATGTTGCTCATTCTGGGGCTTCGGTAGATCTGGCTATTTTTTCTTTGCATCTTGCTGGTGCGTCTTCTATTCTGGGGGCTATTAATTTTATTTCCACTGTTGGGAATATGCGATCTCCTGGGCTAGTTGCTGAGCGAATTCCGTTGTTTGTATGGGCTGTTACGGTAACGGCTGTTTTGTTGGTTGCGGCGTTGCCTGTTTTGGCTGGTGCTATTACGATGTTACTTACTGATCGTAATATTAATACATCTTTTTTTGATCCTGTGGGGGGTGGTGATCCGATTTTATACATACATCTTTTTTGGTTTTTTGGGCATCCTGAGGTGTATATTCTAATTTTGCCTGGGTTTGGGATGATTTCGCATATTGTTATGCATTATGCAGGAAAGAAACAAGTTTTTGGGTATCTCGGAATGGTGTATGCTATTGTTTCTATTGGGGTTTTGGGGTTTATTGTGTGGGCTCATCATATATTTACTGTTGGGATAGATGTAGATACTCGGGCCTACTTTACTGCTGCTACGATGATTATTGCTGTTCCAACAGGAATTAAGGTTTTTAGGTGGTTGGCAACTATCCACGGGTTTGTGAATAAGACTGAGCCCCCTATCATGTGGGCTTTGGGTTTTATTTTTTTGTTTACTGTGGGTGGGTTGACTGGTATTGTGTTGTCTAATTCCTCTTTAGATATTGTCTTACATGATACTTATTATGTAGTGGCTCACTTTCACTATGTTTTGAGGATAGGGGCTGTCTTTGCATTATTTAGGGCCTTTAGGTATTGATATCCTTTGATTTCTGGGGTGACTTTTCATGCTGTTTGGAGGAAGGTTCATTTTGTTTTGATATTTGTTGGTGTAAATTTAACTTTTTTCCCGCAGCACTTTTTAGGGTTGGCTGGTATGCCTCGGCGGTACTCTGATTATCCTGATAGATTTGCAAAGTGAAATGTGGTATCTTCTTGGGGTTCTTTGATTTCTTTTGTTTCTGTATTGTTGTTTATATTTATGTTGTTTGAGTCGTTTGTCTCTCAACGATCTGTTGTGTGAGGAAGAGCATTGAGGACTTCGTTTGAGTGACAGGATGGTATTTTTCCTGCGTCATTTCACTCTAATAGTCAGACAGCTAAGGTTGTGTTATTGGTTAGTTAGGGTGGTTAGTGTTAATTTGAAGTTAAGATAAAAATGTTGCGTAATCCTTTTCATTTGGTAGAGTTTAGTCCGTGGCCCTTCACTGCAGCGAGAGGGGCGTTATTTTTGACTGTGGGTTTGGTTAGGTGATTTCATGGGAAGGGTATTGGTCTAATGTTAATTGGTGTTTCAGTAATTGTTTTGACTATGGTGCAGTGATGGCGTGATGTTATCCGTGAGGGGACTTATCAAGGTTATCATACTAGTTGGGTTGGTGGGAATCTTCGTTGAGGTATAGTTTTATTTATTTTTTCTGAAGTGTGTTTCTTTTTTGCTTTTTTTTGAAGATTTTTTCATAGGAGGCTTGTACCAGCCGTGGAGTTGGGTTGTGTTTGGCCTCCTGTTGGCATTATGCCTTTGAATCCTTTTAAGGTCCCATTGCTAAACACAGCTGTGTTGCTGGGTTCAGGTGTTAGGGTTACTTGGGCTCATCATGGTTTGATGGGGGGAAGACGTGAAGAGGCTTTGTACGGATTGGGTTTGACGGTTTTTTTAGGTTTGTATTTTACGGTTCTTCAGTGGGGGGAGTACCAGGAGGCTTCCTTCAGGGTAGCGGATGGGGTGTATGGTTCTACTTTTTTTGTGATAACTGGGTTTCATGGGTTGCATGTATTAATTGGTAGGGCTTTCCTGATTGTTTGTACGGTTCGGTGTTATTTACATCATTTTTCTGTTTCTCATCACTTTGGGTTTGAAGCTGCTGCTTGGTATTGACATTTTGTAGATGTCGTTTGAATTTTTTTGTATTTATGTATTTATTGGTGGGGTTCTTAGGTGTTTGGGTTGGGTTAGGGTGTAGCAGTTAAGGTAAAATGTTAATAGATATTTTTTCTTCTTTGGATGCTGGGGTAAGTTTTGGTTTTAGGGTTTGGGGGCTTGTTTGATTGAGGGGATTTGTTGGGTTGTTGATTTGTTTGGTGCAGTTTTGGGTGGGGGTCTCTGGTTTGAGGGCAGTTTTTTTCTTACTGGGTGAGTTGGTCTTTGGGCTGGTGAAGAGATGTTCTGGTAAGTTTTTTGGGGGGTTTGCTTTGGGGCAAGTTTCGTTGTTTAGGGTTATTTTCCTTGTAAATATTTCTGGGATGGTACCTGATGTTTTTAGTCCGACTAGGCATTTGTCATTGACTTTTGTGTTGGCTAGAACAGTTTGGTTTTGCTTGATTTTTAGTGGTTGGTATTTTTCTTGAAGGTATAGTGCTGGTCAGTTAGTCCCTACGGGGAGGCCAATTGGATTAGTTCCATTGCTTGTGTTAATTGAAAGGATTAGAATTTTAATTCGTCCGATTACTTTAGGTGTTCGATTGGCTGCGAATATTACTATGGGACATCTTATATTGCATGTTATTGGCGGATATGTAGCTGAGTTTTTTTGTGGGGCAAGGTTGATTGGGGTTTTGTTTGGAGGTTTAGTGATGTGGGGGTATGTGATTTTTGAGTTTGCTGTTAGATTTTTGCAGGCTTATGTATTTGTTTTGTTGGTTGGGCTGTATTCTTCTGATCATCCGTTGATGCGTATACATTAAGTTTGATGTAAAAAGAATTAGTTAAAACATAATCTGAGTTTGTCAAGCTCGTGTTGCCTGTAAGAAGGTATTCTTTTGTGCCTCAATTAAGCCCTATATCTTGAGTTTTGGTTTTTGGGATTTTATTGGTTTGTGTGGTTTTGTTTATACTTAGTGTTTGGTGAAGAGCAGGGGGGGAGTACAAGGTTGTTTCTAAGGCAAAGATGAGTGGGGCAGTGGGTGTTGGTGCATCTGCGGTGAAGTGGGGTTTTAACAAAAAGTTTGGGCTGGGCAGGCGAAAGTAAGTAGTTTAGGGTGTGATTTTTTCCTGTTGTGGGTGTTGGGGTTATTGGAGTTTTGATTGGTGGCGTATGCTTGATGTCTCAACGAAAGAGTCTTTTTGGGGTTTTGTTAAGAATGGAGATTTTTACTTTAGGAATTTATATTGTGATTTTTAGTGCAGTCTATTTTTTTAGAAGGTTAAGTAGTGTTTGTTTAGTGTTTTTGGCTTTCGGGGTATGTGAGGCAGCGTTGGGGCTGAGTGTGTTGGTTTCATTAGTTCGTAGAACGGGTAGTGATTACGTTGGTAGGCTGGTTCTGGGTCATTTTTAGCTTGCTGGTGATAGGTGTTTTTGTTGCTGTGACTAGGGTGATTGGGTTGAAATTATTCTGGTGAAGGTTTATTTGGGTGTGTGTTTTTATATTTGTATTTAGCCTTGAGGCATGGTTTAGCCCATTTGGGTTGGCGAGTTGTTGAGGGGATTTTTTGGTGGTTGATAATTTTTCTTTTAGGCTTGTGTCTTTGACTATTTTGGTTTCTGGGTTAAGGGTGTTGGCTAGTGTGCGCGATATTCAAAAAAGGAATAATAGGTCTGTTATGTTTGTTTTTGGGGTTTTGGTTTTAACTATGGTGCTTATTTTTTGTTTCAGGGTTAGGTCTTTGCTTGTTTTTTACATTTTGTTCGAGTTTAGACTTATCCCCATTTTGTTCATTATTTTGGGGTGGGGGTATCAGCCGGAGCGATTACAGGCTGGTAAGTATATAATACTTTACACTGTTAGTGCTTCTCTTCCTTTGTTGGTATTGATTGTTTTAATTTTGGGTAAGGATGGGTCTGTTTTTTGGGGGTTGAGCAATAGTGGTTTGGGGTATGGCTGATTAATTACTGTTTGTGCTTCTTTAGCTTTTTTGGTCAAGCTGCCTATTTATGGGTTTCACTTGTGGTTGCCGAAGGCCCATGTTGAGGCACCTGTGGCAGGGTCTATGATTTTGGCTGGTGTATTGTTGAAGTTAGGGGGTTATGGGTTGGTTCGGTTTTTTTATGTGTTAGGGGTTTTTAGATCTTTGTCTATTACTGTGGTGTTTTGTCTGGGGCTTTTTGGTGGTGTGATTGCTAGGATGGTTTGTTTTGTACAGAATGATGTGAAAGCGTTGGTGGCTTATTCCTCTGTCGGACATATGAGTTTGGTCTTGGGGGGAGTGTATTCAAATACTGATTGAGGGTGGTTGGGTTGTTTAATTATGATGGTTGCTCATGGTTTATGTTCCTCTGGGATGTTTTTTTTGGCAAGTGAGACTTACAAGTGTTATCATACTCGTGGTTTGTATTTAGTTAAGGGTGGTTTGGCCGTGATTCCTGGTATTGCTTTATGTTGATTTCTGGTGTGTGCTATTAACATAGCTGCTCCACCTTCTTTGAATTTATGGGGGGAGCTAATGCTTGGGGTTTCTGTTTTGAGCTACTCTGTTGTCTTTGCTTTTTTTACAGGGGCCATAACTTTTTTGAGAGGTTTGTACTCTTGATATATTTACACTGCTACTCAGCATGGTCAGTGTCCGCTTTGGGTACGTGGCGGGGTCATATTAGAAGAATTTATTAATTACTTGGTGTGTTTTGTGTTGGTGATACCTTTATGAGCAGTAAGGTTATTTTTGTTAAGTTTATCCTAGTCTTGGCCCTAAGATATATTTATGTATTTTTTTTTTGAGGAATAAAAGTTTAGGCTTTAGAGGTATGGGCGTAATGCTCCATTTTTTGGTTTGCAGAGCTTTACTCTTACTACTATGGTGAATAGTAGGATGCAGGCTAGTATAATTACACATCTGACACCGTCAGCAGAGTATAGGAATCTTAGGGCTTGTGTTGAGTCGTTGATTCTTAGTCTAAGTTCTGGGTTAGTMTGGTGGTTTGGGGTAAAGCTAAAATTTTTGAGGTTAAGAATAACGACTGTGGTTAACACAATTGGTATTAGTTGATTATTTACAGAAAAGGTTATGTTTGGGGTTAGTGATGCGATATAAGCGAATATGACAAGTATTCCACCAATGAAGATGAAAAAAAGTATGTAGGCGTATCACGGGCTTATTATAGCAATAATGGTGCAGCTAATAAAGGCTAGGAGAAGTACTATTATACCTAGTGATAGTGGGTATATTGGGAGGGTTATTCTTAGCACTGAGTAGACTCAAATGGTTGATAATGTTAGTAATGTAATTACAGCAGCTTGTTTAGCTGAGGTTATGCTGACCGAGTTTGGACTTCCTGCTTGGAAGGCAGTTGTACTGATTGAATACTTCCAGCATTGTGGTAGAATAGAAGTTTATCCTAAGACAAATATAAGTGGGGTGGATGCTAGTAGAATGGCAAGTCTCACTGGGAGAAAAGATTTTCAGGCTATTGCTATTAGTAGGTCGTATCGGTATCGGGGGAGAGTGGCTCGTGCTCATAGAAAGATGATTGCTACTGGGGTTGAGATCAGTAAGCTGCCTGTAAGTATACAGGCAGTTAGAAGTCTTATTATTAGGATGTTTCTATACTCAGCTATGAAGAGGAAAGCAAAGCCAGCTCCACCATATTCAATGTTAAAGCCGGAAACTAGCTCTGACTCCCCTTCAGCAAAGTCGAATGGAGCTCGGTTTGTTTCTGCTAGGATTACGACGACTCACATGATAGCTAGCGGTAGGGAGAGGGTAATGGTAGGCACAGATAGGTTAATTAAGCGAATTGTGACTATATCTATTTGTATTGTTAGGAATAAGTAAAAGATGATGATTAGTGTTATTGTGACTTCATAGGAAATGGTTTGGGCTATTGCCCGAATAGCCCCCAGTAGAGCATATTTGGAGTTTGAGGCTCAGCCTGCTATTAAGGTTGTATAGACTGTTAAGGAGGAGATGCATAAAAATAAAAGTATTCCTAAAATCATTTGGGATGAAAGCATAAATGACGGAAACAATTGCCATAATCTGAGTGCTAAGATTAATATAATAGTTGGGGTTATAATAAATGGTAAATAGTTTGAGGAAGTGGGTAATACCCACTCTTTTACGAATAGCTTTAAGGCATCTGCTAGCGGTTGTGGAATTCCGATAATTCCAACTTTGTTTGGGCCTTTTCGAATTTGAAAGTACCCAAGAGCTTTGCGTTCAAGGAGGGTGAAAAATGCCACGCCCAGCAGGATTAGTAAGTATGTTATAAGTGTGGAGATTGTGTGCTGGATGATTTAGCGAAGGGAGGGGTCTCCATGATCAGAGCTTAAATCTGAGGCACTTTTCTGCCACTTCACTTCAAAAAGGGGTTGTGGAGCCTTTGACTCGGTGTAAGCGAGTTGTAATCTATATACTACTTTTTGTAGTTTTGTAGAGGTATCGGGGTATAAGTCCATGATCTACCTCATCAGAGTAGTCCGTTCTTCCGGCGCGATACTTATTGATTGATGCCTTGGCAGTTGCTTTGGTAAAGTTGCAGTTTACGGTAATAGTTTTTGTTGATTATATACTACAAGGCAGAGTTTTTTTAGCTTGAAAGCGGAGTCTTTTGGCTCCGTTTAATGATTCAAATTCATTTGTGACAAATCACTAGCTTTCAGTCTAATAATAGAATATTATTTACAAAAGAAGTCTAATAATAGAATATTATTTACAAAAGAAGTTTATGACTTTTGTAAATAAATTTTTTACAATGGGCCATGGGCCCAATTGTGCGAATTTTAAGTAATAGGTAGGTGGAGGGGAATGATTGTGGAGTTAGTGAGGAGTTAGTGAAGATTTGGGGGTATGGTTCTGTTGAAGCGAAAATAAAGATACTTAAGTATTGTTCTACCATTTAAGTAGGTGGACTTGTAAGGTAGAGGTTGCAGTATCATGATGAAATATATTAAGGTTTTTGGGGCTCCTTTGTTATGTTCTGTTTTTCTGTTTTGTGTTGGAATAATGTTGTGGGTGTTTGGGGTTTATGGGGTTGTTGGTAAAGGCGGAGAAAGATATATAATTGAGTGGCAATTTTTTTACCTGTGTGGGGTTGATTGAACTCTGCCTATTGTAATTGATCATATTAGTGTTGTGTTTTCTTGTTTTGTTTGTTTGATTTCTGGCTCAGTCTCTTTGTTTAGTATGTCTTATATGGAAGGGGAGGTGTTCTTACGGCGGTTTATATTGTTAATCATAGCTTTTGTTGGATCTATAAATTTACTTATTTTTGTTCCAAGGTTAGTTACAGTTCTCTTAGGGTGAGATGGTTTGGGGATTGTGTCTTTTGCTTTGGTTATTTATTACCAAAATAAGAAGTCTTTGGCTGCCGGAATGTTAACCGTTTTGGTTAATCGTATTGGGGATGCTTTATTAATCTTGTGTATTTGTTTTTTAATTAATTGGGGTGAGTGATGTTTTGGTTATGGAATGTTTGGAGATTTTGGTATATTAATTTGTTGTCTAGTGGTTTTTGGGGCCATGACAAAGAGGGCTCAAATCCCATTCTCTGCTTGGTTGCCAGCGGCAATAGCCGCTCCTACCCCAGTATCGGCACTAGTGCATTCTTCTACTTTAGTGACGGCTGGGGTTTATTTGGTTATCCGGTTTTATGGGTCATTGATTGAAAGCCCAGAAGTTTTATGGTTGTTAAGAAAGGTGGGTGGTTTGACTCTGTTAATAGCCGGGTTAAGAGCCTGTTTTGAGGTTGATTTGAAAAAAATTATTGCTTTGTCGACACTTAGGCAGTTGGGTCTTATAATATTTACTGTTGGTGTAGGTTATCCTATGATTGCTGTTTTTCATCTTTTTACTCACGCACTATTTAAAGCTTTGTTATTTTTGTGCGCTGGGGCGATTATTCACTGTACTGGTGATACTCAAGATGGACGGATTTTGGGCGGAATTGGACAGTTATTGCCCTTTAGGAGTGGATGTTTAGTGTTGAGGAGTGTGGTGTTGTGCGGAATGCCGTTTCTTAGTGGGTTTTATTCTAAGGATTTAATTTTGGAKGGGGCTTTTAGTGGCTTTAGTGGAAGATTAGAGATTTTTGTTTTATTGGCGGGGGCTTGCCTTAGGCTGGTGTATAGATTACGAATTTTATTGATAGGAGTATTCGGGCAAAGTTTTGGCGGTTCTTTATGTTCTTTTACAGTTGAGAGTGGTTATGTTGTTATTTCTATTTTTGTTATGTCAGTTAGGGCAGTTTTGGGTGGATGATTTTTGCAGTTGGTTTGGGCGGGTGTAAGCGGGTTTGATTTGGTCGGTGTTTTGGGAAAGGCAATTATTGGGTTTATTACATTTTTGGGGTTATCATATATGATGGTTGGGGTTTTGAGGGTGTGGAAGGTTAGGCGTAGGCTAGTGAAGGGACTTGATTGGTTTTTGTCAAGGATGTGGTTTATAAATCTGGTGTCTGGGAGGTTGATGGCTGGTGTTGGGTTAAAGGGTGGTGTATCTATATATTTACATTTGGATTCGGGTTGGATAGAGGTTTTAGGGGGGCAAGGCATATTTAAGGTTCTTGGTGACGGGGTTAGTCTTTCTTATATTGTGCAGAGTGGCAGGCTGTTAGTTTTTCTTCGAGTATTTTTGGTTTTTTTAGTTTTTGTTTTAGTTCTCTTTTCTTTTACCTCTAATTTATAAATACATATATATGTATTTTTTTTAAAGGATGATAAATAAAGGAGATTGTGGCGGGTTAGTCTTTTATCTTGGAGAAGGGCGATGCCATTTTAACATTTTCAGTGTTATGGTTTATATTTAAACTACTTGTCCTGCTAATTAACTTTGAGGTGAGTAAAAGACCAGAAAATCTCATGCTCTGCTTGCTGCTGGAGAAATTACGAAGTAAGTGAAGTAGGCGGCAGAGAAAGTTTGGCCAATTCAAATAAATGGGTCCTCTACTGGTTGTTTGCCAATTCAGGTTAGGACCAGAAAGATTCTTACGAAAAGCCAAAAAAGAATTTGGTTTAGCGGGTAGAATGAGTTAGAGCGTATGGTGTTTGAGTGAGTTAATGGTATGAAGATTAGTATTAGGATGGATATAACTAGAGCAATAACACCACCTAATTTATTAGGAATTGAACGTAAAATTGCATAGGCAAATAAAAAATATCATTCCGGTTGAATATGTACGGGGGTTCTTAGTGGATTTGCTGGGATGAAGTTTTCTGGGTCGGTTAGAAAGTTTGGGGAGAATAAACAGATAGCGGCTAATAGGCCTAGAAGTATGATGAAGCCAGCGATGTCTTTTACTGTGTAGAATACATGGAAGGGGATGAGGTTAGCACTTGAGGAGATGCCAAGTGGGTTATTGGATCCTGTTTCGTGTAGGAATAGGAGATGGATTGCGGCAAGGGCTGCAATAGCGAATGGTAGGACAAAGTGTAAAACAAAAAATCGGTTTAGGGTTGCATTAGACACTGAAAATCCCCCCCATAATCAATAAACTAGGGTTTTTCCAATGTATGGGATTGCTGATAACAAGTTAGTAATGACAGTGGCGCCCCAGAAGGACATTTGTCCTCATGGTAGGACGTAGCCAAGGAAGGCTGTTGCTATTGTCAGAAATAGGAGAACGATACCGATATTTCAGGTTTCTTTGGCCAGATAGGAGCCGTAGTATATTCCTCGACCTGAGTGGAGGTAAATGCACACAAAGAAAAATGAGGCGCCATTTGCATGAGTGGTTCGTATGAGTCAGCCATGGTTTACATCTCGTGAAATATGGGCAACTGAGTAGAAGGCAAGGTCTACATTAGGTGTGTAGTGTATCGCGAGAAATAAGCCTGTGATAATTTGGCTGGCTAGGCATAAGCCTAATAGAGATCCGAAGTTTCATCATGTGGATAGGTTTGTTGGAGCTGGGAGGTCATAAAGGGAGTTGTTTAATATTTTAATGGCAGGGTGCTGTTTTCGTATTGGTATTTTAATTCAGAAAACTAGTAATGGCTAAATTTAAAACTCCCAAAGTTTTTGTTTTTCTTAAACTATTTTCTGTTAGGGCCAGGTAGGGCAGGTGAGTTAATMACTATCTATTAGGTAACAGCTAATTGCTTTGTGTAGCTTCTTTCCCTTACGGGGAGTTTATAGTAAGAGTTAGTGAGTAAGTGTTTGGACTTATTTATTGATCCTAAGTCAATGGTATTTATTATACTAACTCTCTGGTGTTAGGAGATTTGGTATTATTCGTGGTTTAATTTTTATAATAAAAACGCGTGTAGTGCATTTCCTGGGGTCCTTTCGTACAATCAAGAAAGTTGTTGTCAAGGAGATAGAAACCAACCTAGCTTGCGCCGGTCTTAACTCAGCTCGTGTAAGGGTATAATAGTCGAACAGACTGTCCTGTCATAGCGGTTGCACTAATGTGGATGTCCTTAAGCCAACATCGAGGTCGCAAACCTAATTTTCGATGTGTACTCTCAAATTAGATTACGCTGTTATCCCCGGGGTAACTTCTATTTGGTCCTTAGATAGTTTTGTATATTTTGTGGAATAGATCGGAAGTTTGGTTGGTTCCGAGATTGCCCCAATCAAACCTTTTGTTTTTAGTGTTTCTGAGCATGTGGAGACTGAAAAGGTAAAGTTCCGCGGGGTCTTTTCGTCTTCCTTTACTATCTGAGTCTTTTCACTCAGATGAAAAGTTTTTTTAACATACAGGGTACAGGTATCCCTAGTCTTGCCATTCACTGGCCTCCAATTAAAAGGCTATTTATTACGCTACCTTAGCACGCTCACGCTAACGCGGCCGTTTAAAGTTTTCACTGGGCAGGCATTATCTTTTATGCTAGTAGGCCAAAAGACGATGTTTTTGGTAAACAGGCAGGGGGTTCTATTGCCGAGTTCGCTCTGTATGGGTTAAAAATTGGTTGTGGTTATGTTTTAGTTTTGTTGAGGGTTATTAATTATTAATAGTGTGAATACTAATAGGATGCCTGTTTGTTAGAGAATAATGTTTGACACTAGATTTCGCTTATATTAAAATTTTGTTTTTAATAGTATAGGGGGTGGGTTGATTAGCTGGAACGCTGTTCGATGGCTGCTTTTAAGCCTACTTTAGAAATTCGGTGTTTAGATTATTTTAGTTTTTCTTTTGAGCTAGTCCTTAAAAGAATGACTCCTATATTAAGTTAGTTGGTGAGTGTGGGTTTATATAGGGCAGTACTTTGATACTTTTTGCGAAAAGCCAGCTATCGAATTATGTGGAAGGCTTGTTACTCCTACTAAAGGCTAGTTTATTAATTGTGAAACATTAAATTTTAGGGTTTAGTAGCTCATAATTGTTCGGGAACGGTAAGTCTTTACGGTTTTGTTGCTCCTCCATGATGCAAAAGGGATAAGAAGTTATCTTTTCTGCGGTTAGCGAGAGGTTTGGTGATCCTTGCGGTTGTTAACTGGTTTATGTGAGGTTTTGTGAAATACTGTCATGCTTAAAAATTCTTTTTAGGATTTTATGGTAATTGAATTTGTGGGGGCGTACAAAGGGGGTGGCCCGTATAAAGAGCTACAATCTTTTGCCTAGATGCTCGGCCACTTTGTTGAGTTAGTAGCTTTGGAGAGGTTCATCTTGTTTTCGATTTACAAGACCGATGCTTAATTAGCTTCTCAAAGCGTATCCAGAAGTTGGTAGACTGTGGTCGAGTTAAAAGCTCGATGCCTGTTCTCGGCCATCGTGGATTTGATTTATAGGGGCAATTTCCATTACCCCTACTATGTTACGACTTATCCGACTTTATTGTCGGAGTGACGGGCGATTTGTGCGCGCTTTAGTTCATGTTCAGATTTACTTGATGTGTGAAATCTTACTTTCAAGTCCTCTTTCGTTTAACTTTTAAGGTTAAATTTCAGTAGTGCTAGCTATTTGTATCCCATGGGACAGCTTTCCATTGGCTGTATGTCACCTGAATTATTAGGGTTGAATCCTAATTGCTTCCTTTGTTTGTCTTTTCTGAGCAAGCTTAAACGGCCATACACAAGCTGTGGGGGCTAAGAAAGCTGTGATTTATCGTGGGTTATCGGTTTAAGCCACAGGATCCCCTGATGAGGAAGTAAAGCACCGCCACATTGTTTGAGTTTTAAACTTTCGTTTGTAGTGTTCTTTTTTGTGTTAGGCCACACAGTAGTCGGGTATCTAATCCGAGTTCTGAGGTTGTGGTTTGTTTGGATAAGGGGGATAAGACTTGGTTGGATGTAGTTGTAATATATTTTTTACATTAAAAGTTGATCTTATAGTCTTTCTAGAGATTTATCCTGATTTGTTAAAATTAACTTGGGATAGAGGTATAACCGCGACTGCTGGCACCACTTTTGCCATCCCTTTGTACTTGTTTCTGTGGCTTAGTTTCCTAACTTTTATAATATAAGACATTGGTGTTGTGGGGGAGACCTTAGACTATTGGCTATAAAGTCTTGGATTATTTACTTAAGAATCTTTTAAAGATTAGGATAGGTTAATAATCCTTGATACACAATGTGCGTGGGCTGCCATATGTAGTTAAATTTGTATAGTTAATTGTGTACGTCAATGGAATATTTGGTAAAGCAAGGGTATTGGTATACCTGTTTATGGGTCGAAACCATAGCACTTAGTCAGTTTCTTGCCTATTAAGGATTGATTATTAGTATCAATTAAGGCTTTGAAGGCTATTAGTTTTTTTAACTTAAATCCTTCCCGAAGTTTAGGTGGATTAATAGGAAGAGTGTAGTCTATTTTTGGGTTATGAGCCCAACAGCTTGGTTTATAGCTTACCCTATTATAAAAAGTAGAATAGGATGAGGGATAGGGGGAGAGTCTGAGACAAGAAAAATATGATTGATGTTGTTGAGGTTATTCTGGTTTTGGTGAAGTGTGTCTTATTAAACGTTAGGAGCGGCGAGAAGGTGAGTATTAAGTAGTATAGCAAGCTTATTGCGGCGCCTAGAATTAAGCTGATGACAATAATTATTCTAGCTTCTGTGTAGCATAGTACTAGTAATTTTATAACGAAGCCTATGAATGGTGGAAGGCCCCCAAGTGAAAGTATCGAGATGGCTAATAGGAGTGAGTTATGTGGTTCTTTGATAGAAAATAGTTGTTTATGTGATTTTGCGGATTGTCTGGTTAAACAGGTGTAGATAGAGATGGTGATTATAATATAAGTTATGATATATATTATTAGAGTTGGGGTGGGGCTGTTGATTCTGGCTAGTATTCATCCTGTATGTGCGATTGAGGAGTAGGTTAACAGGGATCGGATGTCTGTTTGATTTAGGCCACCAATTCCTCCCCATAGTGCTCTAATTCTTGCAATAGGTAGAATTGTGGTTCTTAAGGTGGGACAAAAGGAAGAGATGGTGAAGATAGGGGCAATTTTTTGTCATGTTAGTAAAAGGAAGGCGGGTAATAGCGGAAGTCCTGCCATTACCGGTGGGAATCAGAAGTGAAATGGTGCAGCCCCTAGTTTTAGGCATATTGCGATTGGTATTAGAATTTGGAGGTTATGCAGGTAGAGTGAGGTTGTTGTTGAGGCAATAAAAATTGTAGAGCCTAGGGCTTGTGGTACTAAGTACTTCGCTGCTGTTTCTGATTCGTTTGTGGTCTCTTTAAGGTATATGAGCGGGATAAACCCAAGTATATTAATCTCTAAGCCTATTCACGTTATTAGTCAATTTGAGGAGGATAAGACTATGCATGTGCTTATTGTTATTAAAAATAGGAACAGGAATTTATGGGGGGATTTCATTTATACCTTGTCGGAAATGTTGGTGGAAGCAGGGCTGCTTTTAAGTGGATGGGAACCTGTAGGGGTTGGTGGTGTGTCTACTGGTTGGTTGTTTTCTAGTGGATTATCGGTCAATGATGGTTTTGAATATGTGGGTCTTTCTGGTATTTCAAGRAGATTTAGGAGAAAAATTGTTATGAGAAGTCTGGTGAGGAAAAAAATGGCTAATTTTTGGGTGGTTTTGTGGTGAAGTATACTTAGGATGTGGATTTTTGCCTTGTTGATGACCAATAGAGATTGATTGGTAGTCGAATGCATTTGGTGTGCTCTTTTGACGTGAAAGGTCAATGTGCAAATAATAACACTTAGTCGGCAACAGGAAAGTAAAAGGAGTCAAACCTCTTTTTATATGGTTAGAAGCCATGTATTAGCTCGGCTACTTTCCTGGGATAGAAAAGGATAAGTGAGTCGAACACTTTTTTTTTGATTTCAAGGCAAATATTCTCCGAGGATCCTTTGGGTTTAGTATTGTTTGAGGTATTAGTTGAGTGGGTTTAGTGATTAATTCAAATGAAAGTTTTTTGTTTATAAAAGTTTTTGGTTAAGAAAGAAAACAGAAATCTTATAATGGGGGGGATGAAATAGTTTAAGTAAAAAAACAATAGGTTGTGGTTCTATAAATAGAAATTACTTTTCGTCAAGGGAGTGATTGAAATTTTGTGGTATAGAAGATTAGGATATAGGATTAGGGGAGAATTCGTCTAATATTGGATGAGATGGAAAAAGTGATGGTAAGAGTGTTGTTGTCTGTTTTACTTGGTTTTGTGTTGTTGTTGGTAGGTTTACTTTTGGGGATATTTGCTTTCATGGGTAGTCGAGAGAAGTCTAGTCCATTTGAATGTGGTTTTGATCCAATTGGGTCTTCACGGGTCCCCTTTTCTTTGCGGTTTTTTTTACTAGCTGTTATTTTTGTAGTTTTTGATGTAGAAATTGTTTTGTTGTTTCCAGTTGTGATGGTAATAGGCGGTTGTTGGTTGTGGGTTAGTGGTTATTTGGTTTTATCTTTTTTTTTGGTGTTGCTTCTTGGTGGGGTTGTTCATGAATGACGTGAGGGTTCGTTGGAGTGGGAAAGTTAGGTTAATTGTGAGAAGTTATAGTTGATTAGTGAGTGTGTGGAGTGGGCGGGAGTGAGATTGAGGTGGAAGGAAAATGATGAGCTTTTGGGGTCAATTTGGGTTTCAGGATAGTTTTAGTAATTTAGGGTTTGAGTTGGTGTTTTTTCATGATCATGCTATGTTTGTTCTTGTTTTGGTTTCGTCTTTTGTTGGTTATATGATGGTTTGTCTGTTGAAGAGTAAGTTATCTTCTCGGTTTGTTATGGAGGCTCAGAGGCTAGAGGCTGCTTGAACAGTAATTCCTGGGTTATTGTTGTTAGTTTTGGCTATTCCATCTGTTCGACTGTTGTATTTATTGGATGAAGTTGGTGGGCCTGTGGTTAGGATGAAGGCTATTGGACATCAATGATATTGGAGTTATGAGTTTGGAGATGGGGTAAATCTTGTAAGGTTTGATTCTTATATAGTAAATGTAGGTGATGTTGGGAGGGGGGGTTATCGTCTTTTGGAGGTTGATAATCGGTGCGTGTTGCCTTATGGGGTTGATGGGCGAGTTCTTGTAAGGTCTGGTGATGTTATTCATGCTTGGGCTCTTCCGTCAATTGGGGTGAAAGTTGACGCTATTCCTGGTCGGATTAATCAGTTGGGTGTGCATTTGATGGGGTCTGGTGTGATGTTTGGGCAGTGTAGTGAGATTTGTGGTGTAAACCATTCTTTTATACCTATTGGGTTGGAAAGGGTGTCTCCTAGGGTGTTTTATCATTGATTAGTTCATTAAGTGGTTTGGAGGGTAGTAAT